CTTACATAAGGATTCAGAAAATACCGGATCTCCACCTACAGAAGCAAATTGTTGATAAAATTCCAAAATAGCATTTTCTTTTGACCGAATTTTTTTTTTCTCCTTTTCATTTAGGAAAGACAAAAACATCTCCGGGTAACAAACATTCTCTAGAATTTCTCTGAGATTCAAACCCATAGCTGATAATAAAACTAAAATAGATATTTTCTGTTTTCTACTCACACGAGCCCATATCCTCGCTTTTCTATCAATCTCTAATTCTAATCTTCCTCCCCAATCGGATATTATGGTGCCGGTATAGACTGAAATTCCGTTATGGTCCAATTCCGATCGATAATAGATACCTGGGCTTTGCAATATCTGATTGATTAAAATTCTGTAAATTCCATTTACTATAAAAGTTCCTAGGGAGTTCATTATCGGAATGTTTCCGATAAAAATAGTTTGTTTTTGCATATCTCTACCGGTTTTCCAAATTAATCCTGCGGATACATATAATTCAGAAGAATATGTGAGTGATTCATATACAGCATCTCGTTCTTTTATCAAGGGTTCTACCAATTGATAAGTTTCCACAAATAATTGAAATTCAATTTCTTGATCTGTATCTTCTATTTTTGGAAACTTATCAAGCTCTTCTCTTAAGCCCTGATCAATGAATTTACAAAATCCTTCAAATTGGATTTGATTCAACCCAGGTATTGTAGACATTACTTCATTTCCATCCCTGAGCATTTTATTTTGAATTTCCCATTTAGCAAAAAATTCCATCCATTATTAGAGAATTCTTCATCGATTATGTAGGTTGATCTAGCTCTATCAATGATGGAATTTATATTCTGTTTACTGAATTACATAAAATTTGACTGGCTACATCCACCATGGATATATATATCCATATATGTAATTAATTTGGAAAATATGTATAAACGTAGACGTATAAATGAATAAATAAATTGGAATTTTACACGAATTGAATTTGCAACAAATAAAAAATGAATTTCTAAATGACACTTCACTTTATCTAGATCTAGTTTTTGTATAGAATATCAAAACACAAAACAAAAGTTATTACAATTCTATTTGCAACGATACTATTATTATGAGATTCTATATCTCAATCCGATTGGATAAAAAAAAATAAATAGATTCAAAATGAGATCTTTTTGCTAAAATAAAAGCATAATAATCAAGTCGAGTTTTTGAGTACTTCATTTTTTTTTTATTTGTCAATTCCATAAGATATTTTTACATACTTTTGAGTAGAATAGAATAATCCGTAAAATTCAATGGAAGTGCTTACTAAAAAGTTTATTTATTTTATAGCTATGGGTTCAAATTCTTCCAAATAGGAACATATAGACATCTCCTTTTTTATTAGTTATTAGAATTAAATTTGATTAGAATTGAGAATTCTATTAAAAAAGAAGATGTGCTACTTTATCAAATTTATAAAATAAAATTTTAAATTCAACACGCTAATTTTTTATTGAAAATGAAAAAATTCATGATAGTCATCATATAAAAATATGACATTCAATTATATATCTGTAAAACAATTTATGTTTTGGGGTTTACATATATTCATAATTGTTGTTATAATTGATATAGAGTTGATTGAAAAAGTTTTTTTTTTTAATTAATACTGATTCGTTATGTATAATTTTTGATTTGATTATATCGTCCTGAAAATTCCCATTCTGTTTTGAATTGTTTTTATTTAATTCAAAGGGTAAAAGAAGGAGAAATTATTAGCTATTGTAGGTTTTCAGAGACTATCAATCAAATCAATAAAAGTAGTCGGTCGATCCAATAAAAAAGGAAGATCTCTTTAGAAAAGGAATCCATGTAGTGGGATTCAAATTCAAGATGCAAGTAAAATAAAGAAAGTTGAGCAATCAATCTCGCCCTAACCAAAAGCCAAAAGCGGGGAAAATACTGTCATCTATTCTTTTTATTTTATTGTTTTGGCGGCGACATGGCCGAGTGGTAAGGCGGAGGACTGCAAATCCTTTTTTCCCCAGTTCAAATCCGGGTGTCGCCTGGTAACAAACTCTAAATCCAGTATTCTTTTCTTCTTTGAGATAACTTTTGAGATAACTTGCCAAATTTTGATTCATAAAAAATAAGTAGAGAAGGGGACTCATGATATTTACTGGATTCTAAGCATATAGATCGAGAGGTTCTTTTCCCTCAAAGCTAAAGTTATGTGAATACGTAAGACTGGTACTGCTAATATTCAATTCAAGGAAAGATTCTCTTAGTATTAATGAAAAGGATTCATCAAATATGAATAAGATAACCTTTCTACTACTAATGTAGTTTTGACTCTAGTCTATTTTCCAATTTTTTCACGCAGACCAAGTAGAATTAAATTAGACCCAACCGGAAATGAAAGAGGGATATGTGATAAAGAATAACCTATTTTTATTCTATATTTTTAATTTTTATACCTCTAACTTAATGAAGGGAAACAAAAAATAGGTCTTTTTTTGTACATATTGTATTCAAAAATTACTTTGAGAATTATAAAAAAAAAAGCCACTGCATATTTTTCTTGTATTAAATTTTTCCTGATTCTACTATAAGTATAAGAACAAGTTATTAAATGGATTTCTTGGATTTTTTTCATAAAGATTGGGTAAAATCCATTTTTGACTCTGCGCCATCAATTTCACTATTATTAATGAAAATTATAGAAAAAAAAAATAATAGAAGAATTGCTTAATATTTATAGAGATAGGGGACATAATTCACATGGATATAATAAGTCTTTCTTGGGCTGCTTTAATGGTAGTTTTTACATTTTCTCTTTCACTTGTAGTATGGGGTAGAAGTGGACTCTAGGAAGAGGAATACTATTCAGTTAGTTTTAGTTTTTTAGCCGAGAAATAAAACTTGGATCGATATAATAAAATTTGATATATAGATATTTTCTTAAGTAATAAGAAGATTCAGTAATCAGAATAATCGATAGTATGGTAAAAAGATTCATTTCTTTCTACCATACTATCTCTAATCTAATAGAATGCTTCTTTTTCTATTTCTAGTCTCGTACGCGCATTTTCTTTCATTTCAAACGTGAAATTAAAATTGTTTTCCTTTTATTTTTTAAATACTAATACTAAGAAATACTAAGAAAGAAGTTCAGTTTCAGTCAAATTAGTTACTTTGACTAACCGTTTTTACATAGATTATAAGTAAGAAAGCAGTTGGAACTAGAACAAATAATGCAGTAGCAATAAATGCGAGAATGTTTACTTCCATAATCTCATCGTTTCATTTTTTTTTTTACTTCGCAATAACTCGGGATTTAATCCCATAGAGATTATCAATCTTTTGCCTGTAAATTCAATGGGATGAATTACATCTCGATGATATCGAATCAGGTCAATGTTATGAATAACAATATCTGGACTATGAAATCGACTCATTGTCGAGAATTGAATAGTATAACATAGGAAGATCTTTTATCCATACCGAATTCAAAATTGATTCCTTATCTAATCAATCAATTATCCAAGAATACCTTGACTCTTTGACCCTATTTTTTATCATTCTTTTCTTTATTTTCTATAATTTTATGGCCTTTACTTGTATAATTATGCAATCTAGTATCTTATAACCATCTTTCCTTTACACTTAACTTACATAGTTTACAATGAAACCCAAAAAATAGAATTTCAATGAAAATTTCGTTTGTTTATGTTTCTAATGGGACTCCCTTTATTAATAATATTGTTTTTTTTTTTCTCTTTTCTTGGAAACTCAAAAAGTGTGATGTGATATGATAAATATCAATATAAGTCCCGGTAAAAAAATGGAAAAATTCCATGAATATTCCATCAAAGAAACTATTTTATAATTGTTTATTTCCTTGTAAATACCAATAGCCTTTTAGTTAACTTAAAAAGATTATGAATTACCCTGCTAATACTTATATTAATATAAGAATAGGGACCTCATTTTGAATTTAAATTGAATACCCTATTTCTTGTTCTTGACGCGTGTATTAATAAGTAACGAAACACAGATATTATTCAAAATCAAAATTAAGTATTCAATTTGAATGATATGTTTATGAGTTTTTTTTTTTTTTTAATCTTGTGGAAAGGTATTCTATTTTCCCTTCTTCCCAGAGAATAGAGAGAGAAATTGATATATTTTTTTATTGGATTTCTCGGGACTGACGGGGCTCGAACCCGCAGCTTCCGCCTTGACAGGGCGGTGCTCTGACCAATTGAACTACAATCCCAAAAAAATCAAGCGTATCACATACATAAATTTATATAAATTTCAATTTGAATTCCAATTTTTTTGCCTTAGCCTTACTTTTTTCCTTGGCTTTATACTTAACTTTATACTTAAATACTTAACTTAAAGATTCTGATATGAATCAGAATCTTTATAGTAAGACATAATTTGTGGGATAGGCGAATTTTTGGGCCGAGCTGGATTTGAACCAGCGTAGGCATTTTGCCAACGAATTTACAGTCCGCCCCCATTAACCGCTCGGGCATCGACCCAGGAAGAATCCACTAATCCACTATAGGCTTATTTAGATTGATAATGACCCATTTCCTTTCGTAGTACCCTACCCCCAGGGGAATTCGAATCCCCGTTGCCTCCTTGAAAGAGAGATGTCCTAGACCACTAGACGATGGGGGCATACTTGCTCGATCAACAGTATATTGATACTATGCTCATAGTATGAGCAGTTTTTTTTAATTGTCAATACAATATAAGAATAAGACTAGGTTCGAAGGATTCTTCCGTCTTTCACGATTCCATATAATTTTTTTATTTGTAATTTCTTTCATTTATCTTCAAATTCTCTATTTCTTCTAAATTCTAAATCAATATAGATTATATATTTTTCCAAAATTTTATTCACATAAAAGACTAATATGAATCAACAAGATGAATTGAAGAAATTCGTCTTTCTATAATCTAAATTTCATGAATTTCATATTGAATCTATTTATTCATATAATCATATA